TCATGCTCCCTTAGGTTCCTTAAATTCTGTAGGGGGCGTAGCTACTGAGATCAATGCAGTCAATTATGTCTCTCCGAGAAGTTGGTTATCTACCTCTCATTTTGTTCTAGGATTCTTCCTATTCGTGGGTCATTTATGGCACGCGGGAAGGGCTCGAGCAGCGGCAGCAGGATTTGAAAAAGGAATTGATCGTGATTTTGAACCTGTTCTTTCCATGACTCCTCTTAACTAAAGTAGTAGTTAAAAAAGGAAAGTAAAAATCGGTTCATATTAAAAAGTCTTCTTTATTTCTTGCAATTCAATCTAATTTTTTCTGGCTCGGCTATACTATCCAGCCGAGCCATTCTCCTTTATTTATGATGCTAAGAAGTAAAAAAAGCCAATAAAGAAAAACATATATTCATCCAACAAAAGGAGAGAGAGGGATTCGAACCCTCGATAGTTATTTTTATGAACTATACCGGTTTTCAAGACCGGAGCCATCAACCACTCGGCCATCTCTCCGAAAGATAATTTATATTTTATTTTTTTTTCGCCAAATAGAACATAGCCCTATGAGTTAATACGATCACTATGTAGAGAAAGATATGGGGTGTGACTTTCTTTATAGGTCTATCAATCTGTCTATATAAATAAATGAGATACACGCTCCAGTATACCCGTTTGTGAAGTCAAAAAGAATCTTTAACTTCATGTCCGAATAGAATAAAAGTGGTAAAAAGAAGTTGGAAATAAGTCATCTTGAATCAACGGATTCATGATAAAATCCCTTTATTTATTATAAAATTTTTAGTGGGTAAGAGGATTAAATGGTGTATATTCTTTTGTTAATAGCTTGGAGGATTAAAAACATGACTATTGCTTTCCAATTGGCTGTTTTTGCATTAATTATTACTTCATCAATCTTACTTATTAGTGTACCCGTTGTATTTGCGTCTCCTGATGGTTGGTCGAGTAACAAAAATGTTGTATTTTCTGGTACATCTTTATGGATTGGATTAGTCTTCTTGGTGGGTATCCTTAATTCTCTTATCTCTTGAATTCATTCGTTGCAGATCCAAAAATGAGATGACCCCTCCCATTCCATTAATTACACATTCAAATTCAATATAAGTCCATAAAATGCAAATAAATAAAACAAAAAATTAGAGGGGGGGGGTCGAACTTCTGTAACTTGAGTAAAATATGAATAAAATATTAATAAATATCAATTTACTAAATTTAAATAATATAAATATGAAATAGTAATAAATAACTAAATAAAAAAACTAATCAAAAATTGATATCTAATATAAATATAGAAAATAATATTTTATGGAAATAGAGAATAATATTTTTTTGAATATGAAATTCAATACCAATATATAGAATAAATATATTATATATAATAAATATATTATTAATATATAATATATATTTATTATATATTAATCGAATTGTTAATTGAATTGATTTGTTGGTAGAATTTTATGAAATGACCCCAAACCAAAGAGTGTATCTCGTCTAGCTTTGAACAAATATTATCCATAAATTTATTATCAAGAAGGCAAAAAAAAGCGGATATAGTCGAATGGTAAAATTTCTCTTTGCCAAGGAGAAGACGCGGGTTCGATTCCCGCTATCCGCCCAAATATAAATGGATTGAAAAAGATAAAATATTCGGTATAGTTGACCTGGCAATAGAGTAATTTTTTCCTCGCGTCCCAAAAGACAAGTATTAATTAATGACTAGTTAATAGAATAAAACTTACATTTGTTGAAAAAAAAATGTTGCGGAGACAGGATTTGAACCCGTGACCTCAAGGTTATGAGCCTTGCGAGCTACCAAACTGCTCTACCCCGCGATTAAACAAAAAAACTTGGACTAAACAAAGAAGAATTGAATGCGCCCCTATTACATATCTGTACAAATAGAATAGCCTATTTAGACAGAATGGTAAAGGGGCCTCATCGATTATCGAAAAAAATAGAAAAATTAAGGGATACTCAAATCCTTACCAGCTTGATCTTGTTGCCCCTGGCAACAAACATGCCTGAACCATTTCCCGAAGGATGTGTCCAGATAGTCCAAAGTCTCGATAGTTAGCTCTCGGTCTTCCGGTCGAAAAGCAACGTCGATGAAGACGTGTAGGTGCACTGTTGCGCGGTGGGGATTGTAATTTTCCATGAATTTTCCATTTCTCACTTAGCGACGGAATCTGACTTATTTCCTTTTTTGAGGATCGACGAATCAAATGATATTTTTGTTCCAATTTTTGCCTCTTCTTCTCCCTATAAATCAAACTTTTCTTTGCCATAATGCTTTAGTTCCTCTTATTATCAATGATAATGATACAAATCGGATCCTAGATGTAGAAATAAATATAAGAGTGCATACCTTTTTTTTATTAAAAAAACATATTATTGCGGATAGAATACATAAATAATTAACCGAATTTGCCCGACGTGGAGGCAATCAAGAAAGCCGCATAAGTGAATATATAACCTACAGAAAAGTGAG